CTTTTTGGACTGTCTCATGTCTTTTTGATTTTATTCGTTTTTTTCCCCACAACATCTCGATTTTCTTACATACAAAGTCTTTACTTGTTACTAATAAAGTCTAGCCTCTGTTCTTCCTTAGATCCCTTATTTAACTCCGATAGTATCATATTATAGATCGAGGTCGATGCAGAGGAAATGAATGCATTTCCATACTATAAATAAGTAAGTGGGATAGATAAAACATTGGATCATGCCACATTACTTATTCTACAGGATCTTACGGAGCCTGTTCATGCATGACATAATTCGGACATGATCATAGAAAAAATTCTCCTCAAGCGAACCGGCCTATCCTATGCTACATAGGGGGATTTACGTGGTGGTTGGATGCGGAGACACGTTTGGTTGAGAATTTCAACGTGGCGGTATAAAATAATATATCGGCATGGCCCAATCAATAGTTCAAGTCACACACTCCCATAATCCATCCATCCTCTCTTCGGAGAATCCACTTCAACTATTCTTATCAAATAAGAACTAAACTACTTCGGAGTTGAAGAGAAGTATCAAAAAACATGTCTTATTTTTTCAATAATACATATTTGTAGCAATGAAATACTATTGTTCCTTCCCGATAGGATATATCAGAAATTACAAATATCTATGATCTGTTTTCTCTATAAAATAAAGCTATAACTATAAAGGACCTGAAATACCTTGCTTACGTATCATTGGGAAGTGCATTAACATAAATACGGCAGTAAGAAGAGGCAATACAAAAGTGTGTAAACTATAAAAACGAGTCAAGGTAGATTGACCCACACTAGCACTTCCACGTAATAACTCTACCAAAGGAGATCCTATTATAGGAATAGCGTCAGGCACGCCTGTCACAATTTTTACTGCCCAATAACCAATTTGGTCCCGAGGTAAGGAATAACCAGTTACACCAAAAGATGCAGTCAATACAGCCAGAACCACACCTGTAACCCAAGTTAATTCGCGGGGTTTTTTAAACCCACCTGTAAGATACACACGAAATACGTGCAGAATCATCATTAGAACCATCATACTTGCTGACCATCGATGAACTGATCGAATTAACCAACCAAAGTTAGCTTCAGTCATTATGTATTGAACAGAGGAAAAGGCCTCCGTAACAGTTGGACGATAGTAAAAAGTCATAGCAAAACCCGTAGCTACTTGTACTAAAAAACAAGTAAGCGTGATTCCTCCTAGACAATAAAATATGTTGACATGAGGAGGAACATATTTACTAGTTATATCATCTGCAATCGCTTGAATCTCGAGACGTTCCTCGAACCAATCATATACTTTATTGAGATAGGGAATCCGAGAGGACCCCCCCCCGAGAACCGTATATGAGAATTTTCTCTCGTACGGCTCAAACAGAAACACACAAATACCAATTTTGACGGATATGCAATAGAAAGTTCAAAACTTCTTAGCTGCTCGATGCAATTTGTGCCAAAGATAGTAAGTAAAAAAAATCCGAAATCTCTTCTTTGTGATGCTAATGCCAAAAATATCAAGTTAGCTCGTACACCTTTCTTTTTCTTTATATTGAGCGTTCCAGGCCTCTTGAATCTTCTCTTTCCTATTTTTTTTTTATTTTTGTTATTTAATTTGTTGTTTTTTGTGCGTAATGCGGGTCGACTTTTGTTTTACTGTTGATAGGAATTCCCTTGTTAAGACCCTATATATAAATCAATTAAAACCTCAGATTCATACAAGAACCACGATGATTTAATCCCAAGCTAAATAAAAGGGTTCTTTGAGTAAAAACCATTTGATCATCAATTATTCAATTTCAATGAGTGGATGTAATAACTCAACAAAATCTAGAGAAAGAAGTTGTTCTTCAGATAAAATTCATTTCGTAAGTCTAACGAAAGAAAAATTATTTAATTTAGGAAATACCCATCTGAAATTTTTTTTAGTCCGGTTGCGAGGTCTAAATAATAGGTATGAATCATAGTTAGAATATTTTTTTTTACTTTTTTCTATAATATTCCGTGTTCCAGATATTAGAATAAATATCCGACGGGGTGGAATCATCTTAATAGAGATGACAGGGCCGTTCTCTGTATTATCAATAGGATCAATTATAACAAGTCACACGCTCATATTCCGGAAATACCGAAAAAAGAAATACCACAGTCGAACTACCAAAAAGGTCTCTAAATCCAAGTTTTCAATAAAAATTTTTTTTTATTGAAAAACTAGAGGTTCATAGTTCTTATGAACCTAACTCATTGAAATTCCATCCAGTAAAACGGAAGAATTATAAATTTCCAAAATAATAGATAGGAATATTGCAAATAGAGCCATTGCAACTCCCATAAGTGGTGTAGTCCCCCAGCCCGGAGCTACTTTACCATATTCTGAATTCAATGGTTTCAATAAACTCCCTACAGTAGTTTGTCTTGGCCTAGATCTAGAACTACCCTCAACGGTTTGTGTAGCCATAAATCCTATTTAATCATTGGTTGAGATCGGTTGACTTTGTATACTATTCCGTTGTAATTGTAAATAAATAAACGATCTTATCGTAGATCCATTGTAATCTTGAAATTTTCTAAAAATGGAAACAGCAACCTTAGTCGCCATCTTCATATCAGGTTTACTTGTAAGCTTTACGGGGTACGCCTTATATACTGCTTTTGGGCAACCCTCTCAACAACTAAGAGATCCATTCGAGGAACACGGAGACTAGACTTGTTGAAGTAATGAGCCTCTTGATATGAGGGCCCATTACTTCAGTTTCTATAATGAAAAATTATTTCATTATTTTTTAGTCGGAACCTTAGGTGGTTCTCGAAAAAAGATAGCGAAAAAAATTATCCCTAAAGTCGAGACTAAAAGAAATGTATAAACCAATGCTTCCATAGATTCGATCGTGGTTTACAATTATAGCTTTCACATCTATTCGTTTGATTGAGTGGGATCATTTACCATACCATAAAAAAAGAGGGGAAAGAATCAACGAAAAGAAGTTGATTCAAGTCTCTATTTTTTTCTCGGGTACCCGAGAAAAAAATAGAGATAGAGGATAAAGATACCAGAGCAGTCTTGTATCAAACTACTTGTCTCTTTGTAGTTGGATCTCCAAGTTTTTGGAATGCTCCAAATTCAACTTGAGCATCCAAATCTGGATCAATACCAGCAAAAACATCTCTAAACAAGGTTCTAGCGCCATGCCAAATATGTCCAAAAAAGAAAAGCAAAGCAAACGAAGCATGCCCAAAAGTGAACCAACCCCTTGGACTACTACGAAAAACACCATCAGATTTTAAAGTAGCCCGGTCTAATTCAAAAATTTCGCCTAATTGTGCGCGCCTAGCATATTTTTTCACAGTAGCAGGATCGCTATAATTGACTCCATTGAGTTCGCCACCATAGAACTCAACAGTTACACCTACTTGTTCGACACTATATTTTGATTCCGCCCTTCGAAAAGGAACATCTGCCCGAACAATTCCATCTCCATCTACTAAAACTACCGGGAATGTTTCAAAAAAAGTAGGCATACGACGTACAAAAAGCTCGCGCCCTTCTTTATCTCTAAAGACGGGATGCCCTAACCATCCAACAGCTATTCCATCCCCGCTATCCATTGAGCCCGCTCTGAATAATCCCCCTTTTGCCGGATTATTACCAATGTAATCATAAAAAGCTAATTTTTCGGGAATTTTAGACCAAGCTTCCGATAAACTTAGATTTTCAGCTAGTCCGGCACCAACTCTTCGATATATCTCTTGCTGGAAGTATCCCTGATCCCACTGATAACGAGTGGGACCAAATAACTCGATTGGGGTTGTTGCTGAACCATACCACATAGTTCCAGCAACAACAAAAGCTGCAAAAAAAACAGCCGCGATACTACTAGAAAGTACAGTTTCAATATTGCCCATACGCAATCCTTTGTAAAGACGTTGAGGCGGACGGACACTAAGGTGGAATAGGCCTGCCAATATGCCCAGTGTACCTGCTGCAATATGATGAGAGGCGATTCCGCCCGGAACAAAAGGATCAAAACCTTCCGCGCCCCACGCTGGACTTACAGATTGTACTTTTCCAGTTAGTCCATAAGGATCAGACACCCATATTCCAGGACCATATAAGCCTGTTACATGAAATGCGCCAAAGCCAAAGCAAGCCACTCCTGAGAGAAATAAATGAATTCCAAAGATTTTGGGCAAATCCAAAGAAGGTTTTCCTGTACGTTCATCACAGAATATTTCTAAGTCCCAATACACCCAATGCCAGATGGCCGCTAAAAAACACAAGCCAGAAAACACAATATGTGCTCCGGCCACGCCTTCATAGCTCCAAATACCCGAATTCGTTACAGTTCCTCCTGAAATACTCCAACCACCCCATGAATTGGTTATTCCTAAACGAGTCATGAAGGGTATAACGAACATACCTTGTCTCCACATTGGATCAAGAACAGGGTCAGAGGGATCAAAAACCGCCAATTCATATAGAGCCATCGAACCGGCCCAACCGGAAACTAGAGCCGTATGCATTATATGGACAGAAAGCAATCGGCCGGGATCATTCAATACGACAGTATGAACACGATACCAAGGCAAACCCATGGAAATACCCCTTTCTCAAAGAAAAATAGACACTATGTAACTTTATCGCATTGCAATAGACTTTATTTACCTAATCTTTTCAGTGAATTCTGTATGAGAAAAGGTTACTTTTTATTTTATTCCGTTGAAAATAACGGCTGAATTCTGTTCGTAAGAACAAAGAGAAGCAGATCTATTCTATACCCGATAAGTACCAATACGCAATGGGAGCATTAGTCCTATTTTGGGGAAATGAATGTATGGATCCTTTTTATTATTCGAACGATCTATCTCTTCAATTAAGATTTTAATTTCTTAATTCTATCTTTCTCTAAAAACCTTCGAAGAAGACAATAAACTCATTCTTACGTTTCCATATTAAAGTGAAGTATAGTACTTAAATTTTTTCTTTAATTTAATGCCCATTGGTGTTCCAAAAGTACCTTTTCGGAGTCCTGGAGAGGAAGATGCAGTTTGGGTTGACGTATAGTGCGACTTGTCAGACATATTGGGTCATATGGAATTTCCCCATTTTCTCCCCCGATCGAGATATCCTCTGTTTCGCCCAAGAAATATTGTATTGATTGAAGAATCAATCATGCGTAGCGTGAAGTTAAATTAGATTAATTTAGATTGAGGAGCAATATTCTTAATTAGAAGAATTTATGGTTAACTTGGACTAAAAAAATGGGGTATCCAGGCTCTGCTCATAAAATACCAAATGGGTAATAGTAATATATGTAGAATTACCGTTTGTAGCTATGCATAGAGGATTCTTCTATTTTATTTAGTAGAGAAGCACTCTTAAACTGCCATGTCAACCATTATAATAAATCCATTGAATAGTTTTTTGGAGACATGAAACGAATTGAAAAAAAACTCGTAGCAAAAAGAAGTGGTACTGAGATCATTTGTCCTATATGTACAACTAGAATTCGGATAGATCTTTCCCCGGAGTAGAACATGAACCTAAAAGAATTCAAAGGGCCCATTCAGGAACAAGAAAATGACATCGTGATTTAAATCTCGACGAAACAATACATCAATGAGAGGTTAATTAAATAAGTTCAGTAAATTATTTTTTTGTTTTAGGGAAGGGGTAAAAACTCTTTCTTTTTTTAATGGAAGAAAAAACCCCTTCATTAGAAAAGCAGGAATCTCTTAAAAAAAAGAGAGATAGGATTGGAATCAACACATTGATTCTTTATTTTCGCAATTTTTTTGAACCGTATGCATTCAAAGATGCACGTACGGTTCAAAAGGGATATAATTTTGTCCTAATCAACCGACTTTATCGAGAAAGATTACTTTTTTTAGGCCAAGAAGTTGATAGCGAGATCTCAAATCAACTTGTTGGTCTCATGGTATATCTCAGTATAGAAGATGATACTAAAGATCTTTATTTGTTTATAAATTCCCCTGGTGGATGGGTAATACCAGGAATCGCTATTTATGATACTATGCAATTTGTTTCGCCCGATGTACATACAATATGCATGGGATTAGCCGCTTCAATGGGATCCTTCATTCTGGTCGGAGGGGAAATTACCAAACGTCTAGCATTCCCCCATGCTTGGCGCCAATGAGTTTTTATTAAAAAAAAAAGAAGAAGACTATGCCTTCGCCATATTGAATATGAATAATAGGTAATAATAGCATGGCACTTCGAGTTCGATATGAACAAACTATTATTGTTTTTTCTAACACGATATTTTCTATCGAGATAGTAGTATGAAAAAAGGTTATTTCCGACTTGATCTTCTATGTCGGGAGTGCATTTCAGCGTCACAAACCGTTTTCTTCCACACCAGAAGCCTTTTTCTGATATTTCTCTTACGAAGAAAAGAGTACGAAAAAAAAAAGAAACTTTGGGATTGCTAAATCACGGATGAGATAAATATAGAAAGCAACAGAACCATCATAGTATTTTTTTTTACATTACAATATGAATGAAAGGAAGGGTGGAAAATGGATCATTCAACAATCTAGATCGGATGGATTCTTTTTTTTTCTTCGATAAAATAGAAAGGGGAAAATGAAATTCCATTGCAGAGCCGTATGCGATGCAAAAAAGGTGCCTGTACGGTCCGTCGTTCAATTCTATTTTTTTTCTTGTTTTTTTTTTAGTCCTTACTTTAATCCAATTTTTCAAGATAGAAGAACCATTCATGCATGATATTAGATCAATATTATCAGGGTTATGATTCATCAACCTGCTAGTTCTTTTTATGAGGCACAAGCAGGGGAATTTATCTTGGAAGCGGAAGAACTACTCAGACTTCGCGAAACCCTCACAAAGGTTTATGTACAAAGAACAGGTAACCCTTTATGGGTTATATCCGAAGACATGGAGAGAGATGTTTTTATGTCAGCAACAGAAGCCCAAGCTCATGGCATTGTTGATCTTGTAGCGGTCGAAAATGAAACTATTGGGGATTTCGCCTAAATATATGATTCCCTCCATAATTCTATTTTTTCGTGATTTGATATTGAATGTAAATAATTCATAATCATCAATAAATCAGGTTAAGATCGATCTAAACCAACCTATTTTATTATATATATGTATGATATGCCGACAATTAAACAACTTATTAGAAACACAAGACAGCCAATACGAAATATCACGAAATCCCCCGCACTTAGGGGGTGCCCCCAACGACGGGGAACATGTACTCGGGTGTATGTGCGACTCGTTTAGATCATGAGTTCAAACAAAATAAATACAGAAATTTTTCAAGTACCAATCACCAGTACCAAGGAATAAAGATAGATAGGATGGAAAAACTTACTATCTATAAAGCTAAAGATTCATCATCTACCTATATTTTTGTGTATGAAATTTATGGTTTCCATTGGTGCAAATCCAATCACCTCAGTTTGAGATGAGAAGTAATTCCCCATTGGTAGCAAA